CTTGGTCTTCGAATCGTAATCGTAAGTTTCAGCCCGTTCCGCCTCGCTCTCAGGTTGGCCCTTCTACTTGACTAAGTAGTATTCCGCTCGTGCAGTGGGTGTATGGGCTAGCCCATGGTGCGGTCAGCTATGATATACTCAACTTCTTCTTTAGTAAGTTTATATAAAACATCCGGTGGTGCCCTCGTGGGTCCTCTCTGGGGCGGTCTGGTCTAATCGAAGTCAACTGACTCACATGGAATACGGGGTGAGTTTTCACCGAGCTGATCGCTTGAGTCTGTCTATAGGCTACCCCTCCCTTCTCTACTCTACAAGGTCTACTTTCTTCTTCCTTTAGACCGGGTCAAGCCATTAGGTTGTTTAAGTAGGTTGGGCTAGGTCGTTGCGCTCCTGCCACCTCTTGGCAAAGTAGGCTGATGGGCAAGCCCCCTCCTGCCGCAATGGTGTGGGGCGTCAGAGGCTGTTGCTCCGTGGCCAACTCGAAGGGGCTGAAGTTCGACGCAAAGCTTTTTGGTTGTTAAGTTATAGCAGCACTGAGCAACATCCAACAGCTCCAGTCCTTCTGGTTTGCACTAAAGTGCCTTAAGTAGCCCCCGAAGAGTCCGTTAATTCTCTCCGTCTGAGCTTTCAAAGATATACCGACCATAGGTATCTTACCATCTGATACCGACAGTCGTCTTCTAACATTACCGACCTTTAAATATCGGGTTTTCATCAATTTCACATAACATAAAAAAAGCGCTTTTCATCATCAGAAACAACCCGGTTTCCGAGACCTCTTTTGCATTGCATTACCATAACGAAAAGAAAAAAAAAAGAAAGAGAAATTTCTCTTGTGATTCGGAATGAACCTTTCTCGGTGGAAGAAAGGAATAGCGATGGATTTCTATGGAGCATCCAGGAACAAGAAGATTCAATCGGACGGCGAATTCTTACGTGGTCCAAGGAAATCAAAGGTCCGCTTCCACGATTTCATCTATATCGAATCTTAATATCAGAATAGCTTATATAGTCATGATTTACCACTGCACTTACTTTTGATTGATTTCTCCTTTTTCGGATCTGATTGGAACCGATGACTTACGCCTATTTCTTAGGGCGTTTAAAGAGCGTGACTCTACCGCTTAGTTAAAAGGGTCCATTTGATTCAATTCATGAATTAGCCCACTATGAGTTTACTGCATTTTCATTTTTAAATAGATTATTATATAGATTTTTTATGATAATAATTTATATAATAATATAGTATATCATTCGTGTCTCTGTTACAACACGGCGAAACAAAATGGTTCGAATGTGAGAAAAAAGAAAAATTCTTTTTAGCCCTGGGATTGTAGTTCAATCGGTCAGAGCACCGCCCTGTCAAGGCGGAAGCTGCGGGTTCGAGCCCCGTCAGTCCCGACCTAGGATCCGCTGAATCGATCAATTCATCTCTCCGGGCAAAGAGTAGGATATAATTCCCAGCAGGAGGATCCTTCTTTTGTTTCGCATTTCTCATCGGACAAATCAAGTCAAGGAATCAAAATGAGAATAACTAGTACCGATTGATGGGGGAGAGTTACTATTACACAAGAAGACTGATAAGATCTATTAAATATCTATATAATGCTTTTAACGTTCTTTCAGAACCTTAGCGCAAGCACTAAGTAAGCAAGCTCCCTTTACTTGCCGGGTATCTCCCTTTCTATAGGACGAGCCATGGGAACCCATGAGATTGATTGAACAAGCCTTAAAAGCGAAGAAGAATCATCGAACTGGAACGAAACGCAAGTACTAGAACTCTTGAACTAGAGGAAGGCTCGAGGAGCTTAGTGTGAAACGCTAAGGGTCGACACCTTCGGTGCCTTTACTCTAACAAGTAAGCAAGTAAACTACGCTTTGTCTTATATATAAGTAATTAGGTCTTCCTGGGTGCCCGAGGGGCTTTCTTTGTGAGTCCTTAAGATCGCCGAAGGGCATTCTAAGTCGCTGTCAAAGGAAAGGACTGGAAAGCCTTTATCTCTTTTGCAGCTCCTCTTCCAGGGCTCCCTGCTCTATACTTTTTCATGTCCCACCACCTGACGAGCCTGAATCACATGCCTGAGAAGGACCCCTAGAACCCGTCTTTTCTTCATTTGGCGAAGGTGAATGTGTGGCATGAGCCTGCAGCTCACCCTCTCGATTGAGATCTATTCCCCTCTTTGACTGGAAATGCTTCATTGACTGATCCACTGATCTACGACCATTCCGGAATAAAAACCCAGATCTACGACCACATTGAATCTAGTCTTTATAAAGGAAAGTCTTTACTATTTAATCAAAAAGAAGGAAATCTCTAGTTTCACGTAGCACATGTACTCCCCCCATTACTAGTTCTAATCGCAGGCCTTCCAATGGTAGAATGGGCAAATCTACGAACTATCGAAAGAGCATGGAACAGAAGACAGGCCTTCCCTCTTTCTTGACATTGAGATTTACGAGATTGTAGCCCGAAAGCTTCTTTCTTTGATTAGCTGACCGGAATCTTGGACTGCAATCCTTTCTCAATATTGAAATTCTAAGGCTAGGTTGTTTACTGACTGATCTCTGTTCGAAGCCGACCTAAAATTTTACTTTGTTGAATGCATAGTCCTTTTTATTTTGAAGTCCAGGCTACCGCATTCCGAAGCAATGGAAAGACAGAACTTCAACTTATTGATTGAGCTATACCTCGTGCAAATGGATAATCCCTTTGGTGCGTGGTCCGGGGACACTACTTTTCCTTTTGTCGTAGCTTAGAGACTTATAGCCTTTAGTCCATCTACCCGTCGCTTACTCTATAGAAGTAGGACGTGGGTTCAGCTCTAGATAGAATATATATAAAATAAAATGGAGTACGTGTGGGTGAAGTATCTCCTTCTTTTGTTGGATTGAAAGGCTAGCCTACCCTTTATTATTAGTTAAGGAGTCGCTTATCCTCGTTCCGCTGAGGAACTGCCCTAAGACAAAGATAAGGCACTGGAAGTGTTCAAAGCGGATTCTTGATTTAGCTTTAGTGGACCCGCGATAGGTCCTTATAGGGGCTCCAGCAGAAAGGCTCCTAGGCGTGGATCAATCTCTACTTCTAGTAAATCTGTAATGGAGGACGGGAAAGTCTAAGACCTTCTCGCACTGGGGCCAATGAAAAGCAGCCTGACCATTTGAGCTGAAAGTCAAGCAGGGACCCTTTTTAACTAGCACAAAACGGATTCCGAGGGTATTGGTTAGACCTGCCCGGATAGCATGCCTTCGTACTTCTCAATGGAGTAGAAGGACCGCACCCCAACAAAGACATTTATCAATTCTCCCGGCTTCTGCCTCTATCAGGCAGAAGGATTCCTTCTAGCGCTGGTTGAGCTACTTCGCTCTGCCGAGCTTACTACTTCTCTTCCAATTTGAGTTACCTCCTCCGTTTAGTTTTAAACCGAAAGACATAGAAGCTATCTAGAGAGCTACCGTATCCATGAGGGGCAAGCCAATGCTTTAGAGCTCTTTAGCAGCCTCTGCACCAATTCTTCTTCCGGTTGGAAAACTATACCTCTTCTTTCGTCTTGCGATTGGATGAACCAGCAAGTGGCCTATTTTTGTTTTTCATGCATTGACCTCGGTCTCGTAAACACATATCTACTGCTTGCTGCCCTTGAAAGTCCCAAAACAGCCTATTTTAGACCCTAATTTAACGTTGCGCCGAGAGTTCTCGTTAAATCCAATGGCAAGATCCCGCTGCTGCCCCGGTCTGTCATATGTTGGGATCGCCTGCCCGAAAGGCCTAGATCTGAGTCTCCTATTCAGTTTCTGTTTTAGAGAGATAAACCCCCTTTACTTTACTAAGTCTAGTGCCTCTGTTCCTTGGGCCCTATCATCAATAGTAAGCTAATCCAGTTATGCATGTGTTCCACAGCTCTCATTTGAATCATTTGCCCGGAAAAGAGCTAGATCTTAAAAGTCTCGCATATACCGGGAAAGATAGGTTACGAAGTAAAGGCAGAAACTCCGGTTGCTTTGAGCTCCGGATCAAACCGACGGGCAGAGAGCGAGTTCGACTCGCGAACTCGCTCTCTTGCCACGCCTTTCACTCACTCGCTTGAGTCGGACTTCAATCACTCCTTTTGTTTGGAGGATCATTCGTTCTTCACTCTCTTTATATTACCCGCAGGGAGCGCAGCAACCAAGGTGCATATTATCATATAGAAACAAGCGAAGCGTAGCGATTCGTACTACCGGAAAAGTTTCGCTAATCGGCAGGCAATAGAGTCCGCCGATATGCGCAAGCAAGCGTAGCGAATCACATAGATAAGCCCCTACCTGCCAGCGCAGCGCGCGGATAGATAGGGCGAGCGAAGCGCGAAGAGGATGGATGTCTGAGCGGTTGAAAGAGTCGGTCTTGAAAACCGAAGTATTGATAGGAATACCGGGGGTTCGAATCCCTCTCCATCCGCGAAGTCATAAGTTATCTCTTGCGCTATCTATAGATAAGAACGAATCGGATCGACTCGACTGAATGAGTAGCTTGTGTTTTGATGTAGACGGAGGTTCTTGTGTTATGATTTAGTTAGGACTTTGTCTCCCTTTCGTTATCTTCCGCTCCCGGTTGGGTAAGGGCCGGGTGGATTACCTTTGGGAGCTAAGTCGAAGATCTCGGTGGTCTTGTGAGTGGTTGATAAACTACGATTGCAGTTTTCTTTAGGAAGTCCCATAGCTGTGAGGCTTAACAGACAAAGAAAAGGGTGGATACTTCCGGGTAGAAGGTGACGACCCTAATGAATCGACTATGAAGGCGGCTGTTAGCTACATCAGCCCTCAAATTCCTTCATCGTCCACCCTGGCACATTTCGGTTTTGATCTTCGGCCATCCGACCTTTTTTTCTTATATATTTCCTTTAAAAGATGGGATGAAGATTTGATCCGTCCTATCCACATAGAAAGCTTACCATACACCACTTCGAATGGTTATTTCCCCCTTACTTAACATAGGCCGATTCACATCGTTTTTATAGGCAAATATAGGCAAACTCTGCTGTTGGAAGAACTTATTCCCACTTGCTCGGTCTCCCTTGCACTAAGCTCTTCAGCAAGTCTTCCAGTAAACCGACGACTGGAGTCTGGCCGTTTTAATAAGGCGAGATGGAGACCCTGATTTGGACCCTCGTGATCGAGCTTATGATTGTAAAGAACGCGGAGCCATAGTCAAACGATCCAAACCAGGTTGAGAGCGTCGAAGCAGAACCTGAAGCACTCACTTCTACTCCTGTCCTGCTGTGGAAGCAGTGGCCGGAAGCTTCACTGTGGAGGCAGGCGGTCTGATGGAGCTGATTAGATCCACAACCGAGATGGAGCCATCCCGGGAACCCAGAAGCGAAGCTATCCCTCCACACACAAGAATCCATCTCAGGATTAGAACCTGCAATACAATAACCATGGGGGTCACTGAAGCTGCTGAATCGACCTCTGAGAAGGAAGAAGAACATTTTAGCCTTCCCTTCCACTTGATGAGAAACTTAAGGTAAGGCATGAGCATCTCCTCCGTTTTTGCATAGCTTGCACTCTCTTTATTCGCCAATGAGCATCCACCTTTCGTCTGTAACGTGCATTTTTTGTTTTGCTTTAATGGATCCTCGAACTTGAGTGAAAGCCAATGCGTTTTCCGAAAGGGGGTCTTGAAAAAAAAAAGGCCTACCCCTTGGCAGGAGATGTTGAAGTTGCGCATGAAGTAGTCTCTATCTCCCGGTCGGAGACAAGGGATGGATGTCGCTAGGCTAGGTCAACTCTATCATTGGTTTCATTATCCCTATAACGATCACTAAATAAAGATATGTGCTACTACTATCCCGATGCAGCGAAGCTAGGTGGTGCTATTATGGCGGGGGAAGGGTCTACTTCTGCTCCGAATGCTTTTGGTGGCGGGTCTTTCTATTACCGATATGGACCTCACTAACGGGTCTCGTTCTGTACCTAGGTATAGATCTATATCACTAAGGTCAGTATATGAATCTGCTGCGTCTTTTATCTCAGGTGTTGGATCACCTACTAACTCCTGCTGGCTCCAATGCCTCATCATCCTCAGACTTATCCTGGTGTATGCTAGAGTCATCTACATTAACATTTGCAGATTCCATGGCTGCCCTAGTACTTTCCCGTTGGTCAAGTTGCTTTGCTCCTTTTGTTGTAAACTCTATATGCCTTACTGGTCAGAGAATAACCTAAGAATCAGGGTCACTGCGAGGAGTTGGCTTTGGCTAGGTTTTCTCTGAGGATATAGCCCTCGTGTGTTCAATGTTAGGCCTCTTACCGCCCGTAGGGAGTTGTTTTTGTTCCTGATCTAAGGTACACTCTATTAGCAGTATAACATGCAAATTGCCTCAGCCAAAAAGTGTTGCGCTATTTTTGCATTTACTAGCGGCCATTTCGAGAAATACCCCCTTTTCCCCGTTTTGTTGAGCGGCAATAGAGAATTCATGCTTGATTCCTTTTTCATTACAGTACTCAGCAAAAGATGCATTCTCACCATGATAAGTTCTGAGTCGAATGATGCAAGCACCGGATGCATCCTTCTCAGTTTGTATTCTATTGCACATTTGCTTTTGAAAGCTTCTGACTTATCGTGCAAGAAGGATACCCACGAGAAATCATCTACCAAGGCCAATATAGACTTCTTGCCACCAATGCTTTCTGTTTGCATTGGACCTACCAGATCCATGTGCAACAGCTCCAAGGGGTGACAGATGGTGGAAATGCACTTGATAGGTTTATGAGGACTTCTGGTCTGCTTTCCCGATTTACATCCTTCACATGCGCCTTCTTGCTTGCCTCCCAACTTAGGCAATCCTCTCATGGGAGAGCTTAGCTTAAGAAGATCACGAAAGTTCATGTGACCTAAACGCTTGTGCCACAACTCCAAGACATCATTACTAGCTTTATGACAGACCTTGTCATCAGTGGCTTCTATTGCATTTGCGCAATAGCAATTGTCCTTTGATCTTAAACCAGTCAGCACTTCCTTTTCATTAGAATCATTGACTCTACATCTTTCTTTGTTAAACCAAACATCTCCTACTTCATCACAAAGCTGACCGGAGATTTGTCTTCAGGTCTTCAACAAGCGGGACATTCTTTAAGCAAGGAATTCCGGGAGTTGAAACAGTGCCTCTCCCTACGGTCTCCCACTTCGATAAATAGACAAAGGACGTGAAAGGAGAAGAAAAAGGTTGCGAACGAGCAAGCATGCTTTCACTCAGAAAACCATTCCACTTTTGACAGAAACTAGAAGAAGCAAAGAAAGAGCTCGGACAACGAAAGAGAGGAGGCGAAGGGGCCACATTCGCATAAGAGCTATGCAGAGAAGGTTTAAGAGGAGATGCCTATCCGATTCTAATAGCCAAGGATGCTTTGTGCGGATAAGACAAGGCTTATGAAAGAACCTAACAGCCCTTTGGCCTATATTTGACGTTCTCCTGCTACGTTCAGTAACATTGATAGGTCATAAGTCCTTAGCGGGGGAATACCTTCTTTTAGGAAAGAATGCCAAGCAGGTTATGAAAGAAAGAAAGTAATAAAACAGAGACCTGTGGAGATAGGAATCTTGCCTTTTCCAATGCTACAAAAGCCATAGCTTTTTCATTTTATCACAAGCTGATGAGATCGAGTAGAGAGCAACGAAACGAAAGAAGTCGACCCGCCTTTAATCTTGGTGTATAGCCTAGTGAGATCCAAGCACGGTAATTGAACGAGAAGCTCCAACTGGGTGGGGCAAGCTTGAATGAATCCTGAAGAGTGAACAACTGGAATTTTGTAAGCCTTTCCCGAGCGCTCGTCCTTTACACTTAGAAACAGGGTCATACAGAGACGAGGTGGCATATATAGAAAGGATCCGCGGGATCCACTTACATGATCGAACGAGAACGAAGATCCTCATGCCTCAACTCTCAGCTTCTATTCACTCGCTTCTATTCAATAGTGGGAAAGGCCAGAGGGTTGAGAATTGCTTTCTCCGCGGATCTTTCCTTCCATTCGAGTCGCTCTCGCGCTTCTGCTTGACAGTAGTATTATTCCGCCTAGAAGAAAGAAAAAAAGCTAGAAGCATTCAATAACCGGGCGAAGATTCCTACTAATTAGAAGTGGGTCTTCCTCGAAGCAGTTGAATGGAAGACAAACTGTCACACCGGTTCGACTGTGAAAAGAGAGAAGCTGATCTAGAGGACCCCTAAGAAGAAAGAGTTTTAGGGTCCCCTATGAAAATAACTTTCTATAGGCAGACATTAGCCTCTGAGCGAATCTACCCGCACTCCGATCGTAACAGGATTGAAGCCTAAACAACAAGATCCGAGCATCAGTTCATTCAGTTTTGATTTCCGGCACCTTAGGCAGCTACCCGAGAGATCAATCTTCAGGCAGTGGCAAAGGCATCTTATATAGATGGACCGAAACCGGACCTAAAGGAGGGCAGAAAGTGAAAGGGGTTAAAAGACTTCACCCGCAACTAACGATGCTTCTTCTTTTGTGTTTACTAACACCTCTGAAAAGAGGAATTTGTACGGCAGTCAAGGGCTCTTAGAGGATATCCATTTCCATCTATCTCTGACAACCGGACATCTATCTTTTGATTAACCTGACTCTACTCTACCTTCCGGGAAGCCACGAAGGGACTCATATTACTTTCTATCAGGGACTTATATGCATAGCTTTCTCCCGTATGGATGAAAGCGGGGCGACGGGGGGGGAGCTTAGGATCCTTACCTCTTAGAACTCTTCTCTTTAACCTGATGGGGGAGTGCCCCCATACCCCCCTACCGGTTAATGCGTAGGTAAGTACAGACAATCTTGAAATACCGTTCATGTGCCACACCTGTGGCCCACTCACTTTCTTTCAGCTTCTTCTTCAGAGGACTGTAAACGCAGCTAAGACTTGCTTCTTCTCGATGACCTATTATCGTAGGTGCAGCACTCATCGGTGATGGGTAGCGTGCTGAGGATCTCATCCGGAAACGGTTCGAAATCCGTGACGTTCTCTTTTCTTTTACAAGAGAGGCGGGCAGCCTTTCTCGGAACAAACCCTGCGCCACTATTTGTCTGAGATAGACAATAGTGGAACGCGGAGTTCTGTTCCCTATCGGAAGGTGGTGCGCGCTATTCGTAATTCGGACATCTGTCTGTAATTACTGAATAGCCCTCCCGGGGTGTGTAGAATGGGGCGGGGCATAGAAGTCTCTCGCGCGGGCTAGTCCCCGAAAATGCTCGTTCCTGTGTCGTTGGGGATTACAATTCACTTTGTGACTCATTCCTGTGAGATTCCCATGTCTTTCTTGGTTGGACCAACCCAACCGGCGATTTCTTACAAGTCTTTCTTCTTTTTTAGAGCAAGAAGCGGAACTACACGTTCTGAAAGAAATTGAAAGTGTTTCTTACGATTACACCCAACAGCCCACTTGAGCAATTTGCCATTCTCCCATTGATTCCTATGAATATAGGAAACTTGTATTTCTCATTCACAAATCCTTCTTTGTTTATGCTGCTAACTCTCAGTTTGGTCCTACTTCTGGTTCATTTTGTTACTAAAAACGGAGGAGGAAACTCAGTACCAAATGCTTGGCAATCGTCGGTAGAGTTTATTTATGATTTCGTGCTGAACCTCGTAAACGAACAAATAGGTGGCCTTTCCGGAAATGTTAAACAAAAGTTTTTCCCTCGCATCTCGGTCACTTTTACTTTTTCGTTATTTCGTAATCCCCAGGGTATGATACCTTATAGCTTCACAGTTACAAGTCATTTTCTCATTACTTTGGGTCTCTCATTTTCTATTTTTATTGGCATTACTATAGTGGGATTTCAAAGAAATGGGCTTCATTTTTTAAGCATCTCATTACCCGCAGGAGTCCCACTGCCGTTAGCACCTTTTTTAGTACTCCTTGAGCTAATTCCTCATTGTTTTCGCGCATTAAGCTCAGGAATACGTTTATTTGCTAATATGATGGCCGGTCATAGTTCAGTAAAGATTTTAAGTGGGTTCGCTTGGACTATGCTATGTATGAATGATCTTTTATTTTTTATAGGAGATCCTGGTCCTTTATTTATAGTTCTTGCATTAACCGGTCCGGAATTAGGTGTAGCTATATCACAAGCTCATGTTTCTACGATCTCAATCTGTATTTACTTGAATGATGCTACAAATCTCCATCAAAGTGGTTATTTATTTATAATTGAACAAAAGGGAGTACGAAAGTAGGTCTAGAGCCTTACATGGGCTGTTTCTTTTTTTTTTTTAGAATACCATCTCTCCAAACTCGCATAGAAGCCCTCTTCGCACCCTGATCCAGACCCAGCTACTAGAGCATGCTCGGACACCTACACCGGGCCATTCCATTGCGTTGCGAGCTCGGTTAGGGAGTTCCTCACTTCGTGGCATCGCTGTCTGAAACTTCTCCTTTTAGCGAGTGGGCGGAGACCGCTTTTGTTGTGGCATATAGAGAAAGAATAGACGGAATTCAATTCATCCTTCTAACCGCCACGCCAGAGAAAGAGCTTAGTAAATGGGGAGATCTCGAAAGGTTCCTTCGTACTGGGTGTTACCTTAAGTGGACTTCTAGCCAGCCTAAAGAGAATGGCCAGAGTGAAGTGAAGAAGAGCCCGGAGGAAGGGGCGGGTTTAGTTGTATTAGAATAGCCGTAGGAACAAACCTTACTGGTGGTGAATGTTCATCCTTTTCTTATAAAATTCATGGGATTGATTCTACCTTCGGTTCATCTGGTTCCGCCTCGATGTGAGAATAGCATAGGAACTGGAAGTACGCTTCGCCACCTCGACCTCGAAACAGGCGTTGATCGGCTGCAGTCTTCGGGGCGAAAAGGCTTGCCCGCTCCCTTTGGGCTCCACCACCTTTAATTTCAGAACCTGGGGCTATTTGGCCTCTCCCGTGGGTCCCACCTCACTATGTTCAGTGCCTCTGATCGGATCGATAGATCAGTTACCGCAGGCAGTCTCATTGGTAGTATTTCTTGGAGAAAAGGTAGCTGCGTCATCTCCAGGTCAAGGGTTTGAGGTTGTCTCCAAAGACTCTTTTTGGTTAGTTAGGTTCTTGCTGGATTCTAATAATAATATATGCCTAGTGGCAAACTTTCTTTATGCCCGCGGATTGAAGCCTGTTGAGTTTCTAAATCGAATGTAACCACCCGATTTCATTGATTCGAGGGAAGATACTTGCTCGACCTTAAGGCACCAAGGGTGAAAATAAGTTTCGAAGTTGGGAGCCTCCAACGGGTTCTGAAAGAATAAAATGAAGCTTCTGTTTCAAAGCCCACTTCTTGTAATCAAATTCATCAAAAAATAACACTTTGTCGGTCATGAAAAAACACTTCTTGGCTGCTGCATAAAAATTCTCTTTTCTCTTCACTGCTCCACTTCACTATGCTCAGTGCCTCAAGTGCTCTAAGTGCAATTCTGGACTCGAACTAAAAATTAGGATGTCATCAAAGTACACCACCAGAAAAATTCCAATAAATGGTCGAAGCATCTCGTTCATCACTCTCATAAAAGCGCGCGGGCCAAAAGGCATGACCGGCCACTCATATAGGCGGGTTTTGAAGGCCGTCTTCCCCACTCCCTCTTCACTGCCTACTTCGTAGCCTTCTCTAATTCGAATCCGGCGGTACCCGCTCTGCAAATCCAGCTTGCTAAAAACTGTAGCACCACTTAATTGATCCAGCAGGTCATCTAAACGAGGGATCGGAAAACCATGATCTTGTTGATGGCGCGGCTGTCAACACACATACGCCACGATCCTTCAGTAAGCAAGGCAGGTACAGCATAAGGACTCAGGCTCTCTCTAATGTGACCTCTTTGCCACTTCACTTCTTATTCACTTCCTCACTTTGTTTACTTCGTAACCTCACTTTGTTTGCTTCGCAACCTCACTTCTTTGACTTTTTAACCGTTTTTGTTCATCTCTTGCAACAAGAAGTGGCACGGCCCCATCCATCTATAGATGTATGATCCGATCGCAACTTCGAATATGGGAGTTGATTCCAAAGCCCCTTTATTAGAATCTGATGCAAGGCTGCTCATTGATCTAGGGTAGAAATCATAAATGACATAAAGAAGTGAATAAAGGCGAGCTACGTATAACATCCAAGGCATTGATCGGCCCATGATCTCGGGATTGTCTCAAGCAAGAGAAAATAATTAACTTGCAGAGAGGCTACGAAGTAGGCACTGAAAGTGTGCTGAACAACAACGCAGGCTCCAATCAATGCCCAGGTCAGTTGCTCAGGAACTGCCATTCTAGGGGACACCCCATCGGCTTCTTATTCAGGAACTATGCTATAAGGGCACTTGGCCCGTCTTTACACTGAACACAGCGAAGTGGGAGACCAACAGAAGAGGTGCTGAAGATGAATGCCAATCATACTCAATCAAAAGAAGAGTTTGATCCTGGCTCAGAAAGCTACTTTCGTTGATCAGCTTCTGACTCACTAGCGAGCTGACTTAAAGGAGCCTAAAGATCAGTATCCAATGCCTGACTTGCTTGCTGTCGCGGGACATGAAATCCTATCGGAGCGCAGGTTATCACCAGCAGAGGAAGGTACTCATAAGACAGCCTTTCGGTGCCTCAATTCTTTCTGAACCTTCTAACAATGGTGGACAAGTGGAAAACCCAGGTATTCTTTCCGGTGCCTTAAGCCAAGTCTTCCTCGATTTCAGGAGCCAAAAAAGCTAGCTCGGTTCTACCTTTACGGCTGCCAATTCCTATGAAAAAGAACTTGCTTACTGTTATGTTAGAGTGTTAGAATGTCTTCCCCACTCCTATGATGTACAATCCGGGTATCCAATAACACTAAGTACCTAGGGGAATGAACTAAAAAAAGACTTTAGCTAGGACCAGAAGTAGCTAAATCATAGGATCAAGTCACTGAAGCTGAGCTTTCTTTTTCATGATAAGAACGAGTGGGTAAGTGTAAGTATGCTGTTATAGCCGTTTCAAAGCTATACTAATGATAGACAGCCAACAGGGGCATCTTCCATAGGGCTGTCGGAATGTTGGAAACTCTTCCAATTACATGTTCTGCAGAGTGAGTAAAGCCCTCAAGCGGTAAGCGAACTTAGCTATCTTTATTGACACAACGCGAGCACATCCGGTAAAGGCATGCTGTCCGCCTAAAAGATCTGGCTGGCATCTCCAACTATTCTTTTGATAGAGCAAATCCAGGCTGAATGACTTACTCAAAACCGGATTCACCAAACCAGGAATCCGTGCAGAAAACCAAAGAAAGAGGCTCGGGAAGAGGAATTCCCATAGAAGGGACTCGACTTCAATAAAGAGGGGAATCGGCAGAAGGCACCGAAGGTGAGGCTTACCTTACAAAGTCCCATCGCTCCTTATTGAGCATCCCTTATTACTGATAAAGCTTACTTGCTCTCCATTTGTTCATAACGATTGGAAGTTCTCCTCATCCGCATCTCGAGAGTCAAAAAGAGAGGCTCTGAACGCAGTGAAGCGGCGCTGAAAGCGGAGAAGCGAGAATCATTTACGAGTGAGTATGGCACCAAGAATGAATTGACAAGCGGATTCGTTTTCTAGTTGGCTAAGCCTATAATGAGAGCAGATATATAGAAAGTGTCAAGTGGGAGATCTTTATAGGTGTCTTTACTTTCAAGCTTTACTTAAAAAAGCAATGGTAAAGTCGTCCCATGTCTTTTTTGGTTGGACCAACCCAACCGGCGATTTACGTCTTCCTGAATTGGGAGAGCAAGAACAAGTCTCTCTTCATTCTTTGACTGCTCTGCTCCCCTCAAATGAATGAAGTCGTCTTGGTATTGGATCCGCTCTTCTGTTACCATAAACTCAAAATAGGGGGGCTGTAGGTTCCGAAGATTTTAGATTCGTTGGCGAAGAATAGCGTTCTGTGCTTCACGCTCTTCATTTTGCTTTTCGAGTCGGAAAATTTCTTGGAACAGTGCCTCTCCCTCTACCCGGGGAGCTAATTCCCTCTGTTGTCTTTGCCATAGAACTGAAAATCTATCCGATTCCAGAACATCCAAATAGAAGCGAGACTGTGGCCCCTCGGTGCATAGAGACATAAGTAGTTGAGACAGTACTGGTTGGTAAAATTCTAAATGTAAGAATTCAAATGAAGAACGAAGAAGCAAATCGATATCGCGCGGAGGTATGTATAGAATCGGATTTGCATTTGAATAGAAGACTTGTTGGTATTGTTCAATTATAAAATCTTTTAAGCACGAGCAAGATTCCATTTCGAAAAGGGATTGCAGCAAAACATGCTTTAGTGCGGCAGGACAGTTGACTAAACGATGATTTACAAAGCGCAGCCACTCACTATTGGAAGAGTTTCATCAAGAGTTAGGAACACCGCTTCCGGATGACTTCGTCTCTTCTACCTTAGGCTGCCTCCGGCGGTACTTATGTGCTCTCACTAACTTCAGACCGTGCGCTCAATCCAAATCAACTTCACGGCGGAACAGCACTTCCGGGCTTTCGACTTGGTCTTTCTTCCGGGCCACGTCAAGGTGACACTCTACCGCTGAGTTATATCCCTTCCCTTGCCCCCCATCGAGAAATAGAACTGACTAATCCTAAGGCAAAGGGTCGAGAAAGTCAACGCCATTATTCTTGAACAACTGAACAACGAGGAAAACTTCTTTCAACTGCGAGTAGAATCATTGTTTGATGCATCTGATTCTGATTTATTTGCTTGGGTATTCACCCAGGAGATGATTCTGTATGGACAGTATCCACTAGCATCACTGAGCCCACGTGAGATCGGCTTTCCCATTCTTTCAGTGACTTATCGTAAAAGCACGTCAACGGCCACCCTATCGGACTTTGCATAACATTCTTGTGTAAGACACATTGAGATGCTTTAAAACCGTTGTAACAGGGGCTTCGTGGATGATTTTACCTCACGAGGGATTAAAGTGTCTTAAATCCCGCTGCGGTGGCATTCGGTCGCTCTTTGGTCAACTACCTACTACGGAGACCGTGGTTGTACCGCTTTATTTCATAACCTCACGGAAATCACTTCAAATAACCCCACTAGAGCAGTTCTTAGTAGATTGGTCATTACCAGCCTCTCAGTTTGTATATTGACTTCTATCTCCTATATAAACGGAAGTGATCATAGTTGTGTGTTCCAGGAAACTTCTTTGCACATGGAACCGCAAGAACGAGGAGACTGAGAGAATTAACATTGCATTCACAGGAACGATGGAGCCCATCACCTTCACCTTCCTTATAGAGCCTTTAATCGTAAGGAGAGGGGGCATTTAGCAGCACTGTTTTCTGAAATTTCGTAAGAAAAGCAACTTTAATACGTCCGAAAAGTCCCACCTATGTGTTCGTGCTTCATTCTTTCCTATGTGTTCATTCTTTCCTATGTGTTCGTTCGTTCCTATGTGTTCGTGTGTGTTCGTGTCATAGACACGTTCATCGAGGCCGTGGTCGAGAAGGCTTTCGGCCGCGGGAGTGGTGGGAAAGGTGGCGGGCCCCCTCTCAATGGCATTGAGATACTTTGGAACTAATTCTCTCTGAAAGAAAGAAATTTGAAGATGTTTCAGAATATAAGAGATTTCTATTTAAACTTACAAATAAAACACAGGCCGAAGAGTGCTCTCAGTCCACGAGGGCATAAAAAGAATCCGACGCAGACTAGTATCGGGATTGACTCTCCCCTCTTTTTCCTAAAGCAGGGTTTACTTTTTGTCCTGAATAGGTAGCCCATATGGGACGTACCTTCTTAGGTATTGGTGCGTTAAGGTTGAATGGGGGGGGTGTAAAAAAAGACAATTTGCTTCTCCTCAAAGGAAGTCATATGCTCTTTTTTAAGTGTGGTGTCCTCAACCTTCCCTAAAGTAAAGGTAGGATCATGGATCCCATTTTATAAGAAGGCTGTGTAGTCTAAATAATGGGAGATACCTCTTAGTCACTGTTTCGAACTAATCATTCAATGAATGAACTTCAAAGGGGGTATTTGAATGTGTAGAGGTCGGAGCTTCCTCTTACTACCATCGGTATCTTATTCAGTGGATTTTCCAGCTCATAGATGTTCTTAGTCACTATATTGACCCGCAATTTCACTTATCTGTAAGTAATTTCACTTATCTGTAAGTTCGCTAGCAGTCAAGGAGGATTTGGTTTGTTCGGAAAAGGAGTGCGGATCCAATAACAAGACGCCCTTCTATAGCTAATCGCGGTATCTTCTCGAACGGTTAGAAATGACTATCTGCTTCTGTTACAACTAAGTAAAATCCTCCCTGATTGAAAGACTAAAAGAACTACGAGGTGCAACTCGTAGCGGGCTTTATCTCATTTGAGAGTGAATTCTGCCATTCGGACAACTATTACATGCCAATCTCGGAATCCCCCTTTGTAGCTCCGGTCTACGGCTCCTAATCAACTACACAAGTTCGCCATTGACAAAGTGTTCAGCGATTGGGGCCCCCTTTAATCATATCATTCTTCTAGAATGTGAAATAGGCCATTGAGGTACTCACTGGGGATCCTTGAAATTCGCTCTGGAAGTCCGTTTTTCTCGCCTGGTCCGCACGCGACGAACCAAGAGTCAGTGCCGTGAGGTATAGAAAACTCTATATAATGAATCTCTTGGCTTCTATTTCAACAGTGAAATTTCCGCTCTTTCAAACAAGTCCTACGAAGAATAAGGAAATGAGTTATCGCCAGGGAAAGGCTATTTCACTACCGTTGCCATGTGGTATTGGAGTGTAACCGTACAAAAGTGGTATTAGAGTGTAACTCCATGGTTCGAGCATCATTCACAAGATGTTTTCCTTTCTCTATTCGTTCATAAGATTATACTACCATGTATATTTATACATAAGATTATACTCCCACATATCACCTATGATAATACTAGTAGTGAATCACCTTGCGTGCTACTTCCATGAAAGCCATCCGCTTTGTCTGTCAAAGATTCCTGCATCAAGCGCTCCCAGTCTAGATATCGAAGGGTTTCGATGTTCATGTCTATCTATGCGCATGCTGATAGAAGCTTACCAGACACAATTCCTTAGCGAAATACGAGGGTGCGAAGCAGAGAGGGCTCTACTTTAAAAGGAGAGGGTTTAAGGTACGTTAATCACTCTATAGGTGTAATCATCCACGAGGCCCCGTTACAACGGTTTTTAAAGGCCATCTGAGCCAATTCGAATAGACTGATTTGCGTGCATCCCGTAGAAATCGAACCTACTCACTCACTCGCCAATTATGAGTTGGACGCTTATTCTGCCGTGGAAGGTTAGCTAAGTAGTTGATACTATTCATATTCATCTTCGCTTGTGTCATTTCCCTCTATCTCTGTATGGGGCTTGTTCTGATCTCCATCGTTAGCTGTAGATTTTGATCTCGTTTCTGACTGCATACTAGATATTTGCTTCTGCAGACTCTCAATAGTCTTATCTTTTTCCCGCATGAGATATTTCATAATCTCTGCATCTTGATAACAATAGTCCATTACATTCTTAGGTTGCGTGCCCACCCAAACATTATTTTCATCATAGACAGGAAGCCTTTTCGTACCCACTTTAGTTCCAAGCCTTAGATCGTATGTCTTTTTGGTTATGTTTAGCGTAGAACGATCCACTATGAAGTTAGAAGACCAGGTTTTATCCTCTGTTCGAGATGGATCAACGTATTGTTGTGCATACCATTCAGGAGTGACAAATGCATTAGCGACACCCTTGTGCTTAGTTATAGGCGCACTGTCTTGAGGGACTAACATATAAGTCTTTGGTGCTAAGAAGATGCCTTCACTTACCAAGTTCTCCAACTTGAACTTACCCAATTCAGTAGAAGAAATATCTTCTTCTGGAAGAGGACTTCCTAGAATAACAGAGTCTGTATCCGTGTAGTAGCAGTCATTTCTTGAAGTGTACGGATCCATATAGATACGACCGTAAGCAGCAGTAGCGGCTGCCATATGAACACCAGCTATCCTAGGAGGATTCCAGTCAGTGTCTTCAGCATCTCCAGTATTGCTTTTATAAGATACTGAATAGTATTTATCGCTTAACTTGCTGCCAAAAATGAGATTTTCCCTCTGTGTCAAATACTCATATCTTGATTTTTCGCACACCTCAGTTATAGTACTTTGGGGGTTTATACCCCATCTACCGTACAGCGAGTTCATTAGTAACTTGTACACATATCCCATAGCGTCATCACCACTTTTCTTAGCTTCTTTTCTTTTCTCGTAGAGGGATGACACAAAGCTCTCGAAAGGGGTCTTCATTTTCTCATACAAGTATCCCCTTAGTGGTATTATCTTGTAACCCTTCTTTTGGGCATGTTTTAATTCTTCAGAAAAATAGACACCTACGAATTCCCCCACGGGGAAAAGTAAGGTATTATTTTCATCCCTATATGGTAAGAAAGGTCTATTAATTGTAGTAGGACACTCTACATAAGCCTCAAAAAATCCAAACAAGTTGGATATATCCTCCTCACGTAAATTATCACGCCATACGGCGGACCCACCCGGCATAGGGAATGTTTTCATACAATACGGGTATAAGGAGTTAACGTCGTAGTGGTATAAATCACACCCCCGCGGGATATACATATCAGTATGCCCCCCGTAGTACCCGCGGCGAATGAATGTATCTTGATTCCTACTAGGTATATATATAGGTGAAGTATTAGGATCGTAATAACACGTACGAAATATCTTAATAGCTAGGGATGACAATGTAACGACATCCTCTATATCGATTTTGTATTGAGTCCAACAAATTTCTTGAGCCTTCTCCATAACACCTCCTAACAGACGAATATCCTGTTCCATATACTCCAAGAGTTCCTTCTTATTCATAATCAGATTAGACACTTGGACGTCGCCATGTTGTATGGATCCTTTCGAACCTAATTGAGGACTTAAAGTCTTTGCTAAAGTATCCAGACTACTAGGGAGAATACAGATAGAATCTCTAAAACGGAAGACCCGTTTCTTTTTCCGAAAAACTATTAACTCGTAAAGCTTATTGTTCCTAAACATAGGTTTGAAGGTGTACACATCTTGATGAGATGATAAATATTTCAGTAGTATAATTCCATCGAATCGTGAGAGGTTATGAAAGTAAACCGTTCGACACTTTGTTTCAGAAGCCACCACCTCTAAACGCTTGAGAAAGTTGAACAGCATTTGATTACTCCTATCTTTAAAATTTTTATTTAGAAATAAAGCATCTTCACTGAAATAAGTTTCATCAATTGGATGATCGACACCTATAGCATCACCAGGCCTAACCACTAAGAAACCAGCTGCGTAAGGTACATGAACTTCATTATCCTCTTCATTACACTCTTCATTATCCTCTTCATTTTCCACTCTCTCCAGAACTGTTTCCATATCTGCAACAATGAAAGCCCTCCTTTCCTTACTACTAGGTTTGAGCGAAGTTACATAATCAGGATAGCGACGACCCTTACTCTTATATATTGTTTGAACTTCAGGGGGGGCCGAAATGCCGGCACTCATTATTTTCCAAACTTCTTTTTCAATGTCATCGCACTCTAACTCTAACTCTTTATCCTCCATACCAACCATATACACTCGAATGAATAAACCTAAGAGTATTCCATCCTCGTATTCCTCAGCTTTTTTGATTATATCTTTCAGAATTCTATCATATATTCCCTTGTTAACATTACCACTATTTTCATATAAAGGAATAGCGTTCCCTATTGTAAAAACAATATTTCCTTCCTTATTAGGTAATATCATATCATAACCTACTGTAAAATGACCGGACGTAAACCGTCTAGGGTACACAAATTTAGCTAACTGTAGCATTACTGCTAATGCTATCAATTCAATATATACACATAGCACCTTCTCTTTTTTAAAGAAGACTTTAGATATTATCAATCCTAAATGTGGAACAATGCATTTGTATGTATCAATACAGGTATTTATTTGGGTCAAATAATGATTTAACACTTCTCGAGAATATCTGATAGAATTCTTTTTACTATTCAACCATTTGAATTCCCCAATCTTTTTTATCATTAGCTTTTTAATAATGCACGCAATACTGACAGTCGAGGGACGACCACTCCTTCATACGTGATACAAATTCATTCCACTTATCATCACCACACACACTGGCAGCATATGACTCGTAACAACTCACTAGTTCATCTACCTTTTTCTCCCATTCTTTCTCTTTACCCCCATGTTTATAGCTATTGGGCTGCACCGATTTGAATAAAATTTTAATACTGTCATCTGGATCAGAACACTCTATTCCTTTTAAACCCCGCGGATTTTCAATCCCATCATGATATATGGCTCTACGCAGATTTGTTTTAATAAAATTATTGATTGTTCGAAGAGGATGCCCCATCTCTATAAACGCATCTATATATATATTAGGAATGTGATGCGAGGTAATAGCCGTAGTTATGAAATTGTCGTGTACAGTATATATAGGATCCCCCGTCTTTTGTGTATATAAAATGACTACTCTCATAGCAATAAAGGCATCCTTCTGATGAATAAAGTTGACGCAGGTAGACACTACAGCCTTACGCTTATCCCTATCCAACGTAGGAATTTGAAGAGTAATCTTACGTCTCTTCTTCTTGACCCTATCATAAACGGAAATTTCAGCCTTTTTGCTACGCCTGTAGTCCTGCACCGTCGTGAAGTACGGTACACTATAGTGTATAGGTCTCTCTAAGACTGCACAAAACCAACCCATTAGGTTAATTAATTTCATGAAATTAGCTATGTCAGGGAATTTTGATTTCCAAAACTCATGGCAATATTTAGTTAATAGAATCAGATCCTCATTATTTAGATATTGATTAAAACCATCCCTAATATCTTCCAGCATCGTAAGAAACGTCTTACCATAGATCAACGGCATATACAGAGTTTTCACGAGCTTTCTATCTAACATAGAAGCTATGATATTATACTTTACAGTATCAAATTTCTTATTCAAGAACAGAAGAAGTTCCTCTCGTAGAGACGCATACAAATCGTGGATTACCCCGTCATGAGACGGTATTAGATTCGTTAGCCTAGCCAGCTCTACATTAAGTAGATAATACCCCATTAATTGATAAGCACTAGCCGATGCATCTTGAGTCAAAGGATTAATAAAGAAATTCCGAACTCTTACTTCAGTGGAAAATCTTTCGTTGAAAATATATTTCGATATATACTGAAATGGATCACTAGCTTTTGTAACCCATTGAATTAACTCTCCGTCTTTTTCTTCAAAAAGATATTTATCATACATGTTCATATTCCAGTTAAAAGCTTTCTTATTTGATGGAAATTTTTGAAACTTAAAAGCAGTACTAGCAGCTATTTCCTGTCTTTTTCCCCAGCTGCCGGACGGTGATAAAAACGCCGCGTTCACACGTTCCGGTTTCACACGCTCCGGTGTATCAGCAAATACAATTAAAGATTTAGCCAAATCACATCCATGAAAATGCATCCCACCAGGGCGGTATATTCTACCACGAAAGTCCACGAATGCCGGCAGATAAAATGTCAACTCTAAATACGCCGTCGCTATACGTAATAAAAATCCCTCTGACCTAGCTCGTTGTACCATTCTACTTAATTCAGTTAATAATTTGTTAACCCCGGCTATCCTTTGTATATCAGCATCTTTGAAGTGACATTGTCTCAATAGCTCAGACGCTTTTAGCATATTAATATTTGCTAGACGTCGATCTGCAAGCAGTCCCGCCGCTTCTAATGCATTACGATTTTTATTAATAAATCTCAACATTGTATTGTTTATCTTAAAAGCAACCGACTGAAGAGTATTTAATGCGTAACACATCTCTTCTTCATTATCAACGAGGATATAGTAATTATCAATGTCATGAGAAGATAATATACGAAACCTATTATAGGCATCGCCGTGTAGTCCACTTAAGTATCCTCCAGCCATATCACTTAACTTTATAGTAGTGCGTCCTTTTCCCTTTTTTACATGCCAATCAAGCGGTTTACAAACCATAGGTAGATTTAGTCTTATTGGCAAGAGGCTTATATCAAAATTACACAAGGCCCAACACTTTTTGGTATTATAATACCTTCTCTTTCCACTTTCTTCTTTAGTAAAAGATATGGATTCACCATCCGAATACGTTTCTAGTGCGATCAAGGATTTTTCAAGCAATAACTCGAGCAAGCCGACTCCTATATTATAGGATTTACTAGTAGACTTCTTGTAAGAAGGCTTTTCATTCATCATTGTTTGCATGCGTACACAAGAATCAAGCTGTTCGATTAAGCTAGCCACCCTTACGCGGGCAGTACCATGATGACTGCTGAACAGTGTCGCTAGTACATGAATAATTAGTGCTTCTAGATCATATGCACCTAATGGTTTAATAAATTTTAATTCTTCTTCTGAGAGGCCCATCTTCCGTTGCTTCAAATAATCCTTAGCTGTAATTTCATCTTTACCAATTAATAAATTGAGCAATTTATTAGAACTTTTAAAAAGACTATTTGAATCAAAATGCATTGTTAGATCTTCTAATTGTTCTTGTAAAGAATGCAGTTTCTTTTCATAATCTTCCTTAGGTAAATCTTTATTTGAATAATCAGATTTAAACTGATCTAACACGTCGAAGACACTCTCGTGATAACGTACTACATTTGACGGTTGATTTTGACATTCTTTATAATTATCGTCTAGTTTGTTTATAAAATTATCCCAGAAATTCTTCAATATAGATTCATTTGATTTTATTCCATTAGAATAACTTCTATTACCTTTAAGATGGCGTGATATAAACCTAGAATGGGTTTTTCCGTTAAATCGAACCGGAGAAAATCCTACTATACATGAGAAAGTCTCAGTCTTAGATAACAATGTTTCCAAATCTGTCACAGATAACAATGGATTCAAATCACTAACTGAGGTTAAATAATCATATAAGGTCAATAAAATTGAAAAATCTCTGATGTTTAAGAAAATAGAAAGAGATACAAGAAAACATATTGTATTTGGACAGTGAATAAGATCACTAAAACGGGAATTTCTATTTTCTGAAAAGAATGTTTTCATTTGAAACTTGTATGATTTCATTTTGACCAGATTTTCGAATCTGTAAACCGCGTTAATCTTCACGTTCTCTAGTGATGTTCGATACCAAGTAAATAGTACGTTGACAGTTAGACTGCGGATCATTATAAATAAGAGGGTTTTCATTCTTAAGGAAGTAAACATTTCACTTGTGAAAAAGCGTCGTTTCGTTTCAGAAAGTTTTTCTTTCCAAAACTGGGCAGTACCCTTGAACTTCGTTAAGGAAGTAAGCATATTAGCTTTATTTTTTCTAATGTCGTTCGTTTCAGAAAGTTGTTGTTCCCGAAACAGGGCCATCACCCCCACGATGACGTTTTTTTGCTTTTTGCACCAAGTTACTTACGGCTATTGAACCACACTATCTTATGAAACCTACTTTTCCTTATGAAACCTACTTATATCATTAATATGAATATGTAATAGCTTCTGTCAATACCTCCGTAGCCTTACCCTAGATATTTATTACAACACCATCAGATACTTCAAAATCTATGAATTATCATATAGGTTGTTGACAGGCTAATAGGTTTTACGTTTCTTAGGAGGGTTTTTTCTCTATAGATAGCCCCGTTATATAGATCAATAACGTGTTATTCTCTATAGATAGACAGTTTTTTTTCTTTATAGACTGATCGTTATATTTTTTATTTTATCGTCAAAGCATTACAACAAGGAATGAAATAGCTCGTGTATAAAGGAGAAAAGAAGTCTTATTAGGTCCTATTTATATCCCCTAAAGTGATCCGATAATGTTTAATGACTTTTTAATATTTTATCCCCTAAAGTGATCCGATAATGTTTAATGACTTTTTTATAGAAAGAAGAGAACCAAAGGAGAAGAGAACTTCGTATTTTTATTTTGTTCTACTAATTATCCCGCGCAGCCTCAACCGACCATGGCATTGCATCCTTATGCTCTATAAGAGTACAATGGTTCTCTGACTTAGGAACATGAAGTCGATCCGGACTTTTAAAAAAGTTCTCTTAGGTTCTTAGTAGCAGTCGGCGACCTTTTCTTCTTTTACTTCACATAGCTTTTCGTCTCCTTGATAGCAGGAAGTTCTCCAAAAGTATGAAAAGCTGGAGGACTTTGTACCATCCATTCCAGTGTGGTTGAATTCTGTTCAACAGCCCAAGGACTTGGAGCACATCTTTTGTTATTTCCACTGCTTGAAGTGATTGTTACGACCACGAAGAAACAACAAATCCCAACTACGGATATATAAGAGCCAAAACTGCTAAGGGCATTCCATCCAGCGTAAGCATCTGGATAATCTGGAATGCGACGTGGCATACCCGAAAGCCCTAAGAAATGCATGGGAAAGAAGGTCAGATTAACCCCGAAAAAAGTGATCCAAAAATGGATTTGACCTAAAGTTTCAGGGTATGTCCGACCAAAGATTTTTCCCACCCAATAGTAAAATCCTGCAAATAAAGCAAAAACGGCTCCCATAGAAAGTACATAATGGAAATGTGCAACCACATAATAAGTATCATGTAGAGCAATGTCTAGCCCGGAATTTGCCAGGACTATTCCAGTGAGTCCTCCTATGGTGAACAAAAAGATGAACCCTACAGCAAATAACATGGGTGTTTTGTATTGTATCGAACCCCCCCACATGGTAGCGATCCAACTAAAGATTTTTATTCCAGTGGGGACAGCTATGATCATGGTAGCTGCGGTAAAGTAGGCACGGGTATCAACGTCTAAGCCCACAGTAAACATATGATGAGCCCAAACAAGAAATCCAAGAACACCTATACTGATCATGGCATAAACCATGCCTAGATACCCGAAGACCGGTTTTCCCGAAAAAGTAGAAACGATATGACTTATGATACCGAATCCAGGCAGAATGAGAATATACACCTCTGGATGACCGAAAAACCAAAAGAGATGCTGGTATAATATGGGGTCTCCCCCCCCAGCGGGATCAAAAAAGGTTGTATTAAAGTTTCGATCGGTTAATAACATGGTAATTGCCCCTGCCAGTACCGGAAGTGATAATAAAAGTAGGAATGCTGTCACTAGAACGGACCACACAAATAGGGGTAATCTATGCATAGTCATTCCAGGTCCACGCATGTTGAAGATAGTTGTTATAAAATTGATAGAACCTAAAATGGATGAAATACCAGATAGATGAAGACTAAAAATTGCTAAATCAACAGCTCCCCCAGAATGGCTGGTAATACCACTTAAGGGCGGATAGACCGTCCACCCAGTCCCGCTACCCACTTCTACTAAGGCTGAGCTTAATAGGAGCAAGAGACTTGGTGGCAACAACCAGAATGAAATATTATTTAATCGTGGAAATGCCATGTCAGGTGCACCTATCAGAATCGGAACAAACCAATTACCAAATCCACCTATCATCGCCGGCATAACCATAAAAAAGATCATTAAAAAAGCATGAGCCGTTATTAAAACATTATAAAGTTGATGATTCCCACCAAGAATTTGATCGCCGGGTCGTGCTAATTCCATACGAATCAGTACTGAGAAGCATGTGCCCATCACTCCAGCAATAGCACCGAAGATGAAATATAGAGTCCCTATATCCTTGTGGTTAGTGGAGAACAGCCATCGTGTCATAAAATTGAGATTATGTCGTTTCCTTCCTTATCAGAGAGGGGCCCTTAGGTTCTGAAAGAACTTGCTTACTTGGGCTTTTTTATGACCATCGGGAGAGGTAGTTGGGAAGGTCCGGAAAGCCCTCACTAAAAAAAAGAAAGAAGAGAAGCGGGGGCCTTCACTCACTCGCCCTGTTACCCAGCAGTTCCTTTAAGCGCGTTAACTCTGCCTCCCAGAGATCCCGCCTGGTTAACAGAGCTTGGTATTCGCGGTATACCTCCGCGCTTCTCAGCCGCTGATGATACAGACGCGCTTCCTTCTCAAAGAAAGCCCTCCGCTCGCCCTCCCAGGACTTCAATTCTTCCTGGGCCCCCTTTAGCTCTCGTTGGGTTTCCTCTATCTCTATTATGAGAGCCTCGAGGGGCGTTGAGGTCAGGAATGAAATCCCTCGCGGGCGCAGGAGGGGGGTCTGTACCAAAACCTGGACCAACGGAAAGCATGGGACTTTTTGGGCGTCTTTCATACGCAATTTCTATTTCATTTTACGCAATTTCGTAGGTAATTGTATCTTTTACACCCCTATTAGCTCAGTTGGTTAGGATATTCTTCAGGGGGAAAAGGTCTAGTTGGGTTCGATTTCCAGCGCCCCGAAAACGAAGAGTTGGTAAAGCGGCATGAGACCTGCAGAGTTTTTTAGGTTTGAACTAGAAAGATTGTTTTCCGATCTAGAGGTCGCTATTTTGCGAAGGATGAATTAAAACTTTAAAATGAATGAAAGTCAAGAAAATGCGTCTAATCGTAGAAAAGAGAGGTGGTGCAGCACCATCATAAAAGATTCCTTCTCCAAGCTCAGGTTATGGAAGAAAAGGAGAAGCAGGTGTCTCAGCAAGGGGCTAATCCGAAGGTGGTTTGTCTCCATTCAATTGAGAGGGAAGCCCCCGGCGGGGAAGCTGCAAGCGCCCCATTATAGACTTCAAGGAAAATGTCCTACGACGAACACACCTTTCGGACCTTTGGCTTTAGCAATTTTGTTCGTGTGTGAGGATGCGCAGGACGCTGTGGTTATTTGGCCAGTTGCCCGGTTTCCAGCCATTGCTTTGTTTGAGGGCTCGGTGTAAAGCGCACTAAGGTTCTGAAAGAAAGCTAGCTTGGTGTGAAGCGCTATGGAGAGCAGAAGCTATGAACAGGACGACGCCTAAATACCTCCCTGACAGGACGCCTAACGCTTTCTCGATCTGCTCCACCTCATCCACAGGGATTCAGACTCAAGACTTTCGTATTAGGTTCCTGAAGAACCCTTTTGATAAGTCATGACGGAGCTCCGAAGGACGAAAGAACTTTCTTTGCGCTTGCTTTCCGCGAGTCAAAAGCTTGACAGGCAATTCACATTGTGTTCGTATAGTGACCAAAGTCAATCAAAATCATTCTCCCGTTATCTTTTATTCACCAAATGAATCAAAAAGAAAACGATCGAAGGGCTTGGTGGCTTGCAAGGAAAGACTAGCTAACAAGCGAAGGCACTGAAAGTGAGCCCCTACTCGTGTTCCTGCTCCAACTCCTATATCAGAAGCTACATATGCTCTGACAATACGCTTTTTATTATCTACTCCTTTTCTTATTCATTCCTACAGCTACTCTTAGTCCTCCCATTAAAGCCAAGACTCCGCCTCTATACCCTATGCCCCGTTCTTTTGTCATTTTTAATCGTTGATTGCTTGTGGTGATTGCCGTTCCTTTGTTTGTGTTATACAGGTTTCCTTTCCTTCAGGTGTGCTGTCAGGCAAGGGAGGACGAGGACAGGAGTCCAACCCGAAAGTACAACAAGGATCAAAGAACGTCTTAAAGCTCGCCTCTTTGCTTTCTTAAAAAGTAAGTAAATCGGACTACGCGGGGGAAAACGATCTTATTGGAATTTTTTGAAGCGGCTTTCGAGTGAGGGCAATCCTCATAGTCAGCCAGCGAGCAATCCCAAGAAAGCCAGCTACCTAGCCTTTCTTATTCCCATCGCTAGCTTAACTTAAACTGAGGAATAAGAATAGGAAAAACCTCCAAGCCCCTATAAAGTAAGCTATTTCAATCTTATTATTCTGTCTCTTTCCTCTGGCCGGTACCAAAGCCACTCGAACTTCGAATGCCGCACCAACTCCCTCAACCACAAGGGAACGGACACTGCTCTCAGCCTGTTGTAACAACAAAAAAAAACTCCATACCAGAAGATCATTACCTTATTCCTAGAGCGGAATATAGACATTGGTACAACAGGAGGCTCGAGAGACCTCGAGCGACACATCGTAATTTACGCTAACCTCAGCGTACCATCGGGGATACTTTAGCCACATCTTAACCCATGGTTGAAGAATGAGGCGATCAAGAAAGCCCGCCCGGATAAAATGTCCGAAGACCTTCTCTTTCCTTTTCATTACAAACAAAGCGAAGGCGCTACTTAGCCCTAAAAATAATGAGGGACCGTGCGCGCTCCGAAATGCTAACCACAGTTTCAATGGTAACGGGAATAAGCCTGCAGGCGAAAGCATACAAAGATAGTGACGCTCCAGATTTAGGGCGATAGGTCGCACCACGGATACGATAAGAAGCACCCCTCAATCGATAGGTCAAAGACAGAGACATAGTACCAGTTCCATCTCAGAAAATAGGGGTCTTTTCCACATAATAGCGTCATACAAAGACCGGAGCATCTTAGCGAGAGAAATCCCATTCCATTTTCGGAATCTTTTGGCAAACTCCAAAACATTACTTAGAATAATAAGATTTGAAAAATGAGAGACTTTTCTTTAGATATAGTTATAGTACACTGAAACTATTTATTATGGTAAGCGGCCGACACCTTCTCGTCGGCGATCATCGTCGCGCATAGTAGCAAAGCTTCGTCGTGCCATAGACCCTCTCAGCAGCTATCCACACAAGCGTATGATGTGTAAGTGTGAATAGAGGCCAAGAACTAAAAAATCCGAGGGGTTGACCCTCTCCTTTCAGTCGAGTAAGTGAAACTCCCTTACTCTAACAAGTAAGTAATTAAAATACCTTGCTTCGAGGAGCAGGTCGAATAGTCGAAGAAGGGTATGGTATATTCCCGGAATTAGCGATCCCCCCTTGTCTTGATTCTCCTCTTGTCTCTTCTTTGACCAGTGGCAATTGACTTATTTTATTAAACCCGTCGATAAATTCCTTGTGAATAACTTTCTAGTAATCCGGTAATAAAGGCAATCGACGGTACAGGGATATTCAAAGCATCTAGGAAGAAAGGACGAGCGCAGCGGATATGGCTAAAACAGCGGATACGCTCGAAACCTATTCTTTCACAACTTATTATATCACCCCAAGGCGGATTAAGACTAAGGGGAGGCAAGGAAAGAGATATTCAATCAACCAAGCAAAGAACCGAGACCACCCTTGTTTAAAGGCTTCACCAAGACAGCAGGAAGGAAGAGAGTCAAGACAGAAAGCCAAGACAGTCATCCAGGCATTGGTTACAGACAGGCAGACCAAAGAGTCAAAGCCAAGGGGAAAAGGGATGAAGTAGCTCGAACAATAGAGAGGGGAGTGCTTTCGTCGAATCGATAACAGGATGGTCAGATCATACTATCATCCCTCGACGCAACGGAAAGAGTTACTAGTGGAAGCCGATCCATATACATCTTTATGAGTCAAAGTGGACTAGCCATATTCTACGAATTGGGCTATTTCTCCACCCGGATGGAGCTTATTTTCTGGCACGTCCTTATACTCGGAAAGCTTTCGCAATATTCGTTTTGGGAGGCAGAAGGCTTGCAATGTCATTCCATCAGAGCTCGGCGATCAAGAACAGTTACGTAATGAATTCAAATCCATCTCTTTCTCGGTGCAAAGGAAAGTCAATTTATAGTGCTCCAGATAGGAATGGTCTTTCCCAACTGTAGTAATGGGCGGCGACTTGAGAAGAGATTCTACCGTTCCGGCAGCTCGTTAGAATCCACGGATTTCAATCCATTCTATTAGATTTCGATTTCCACACGGAAACTTTCTTTCAAAACTCTCTTTCTTTCACGTAGCAAAGCTATCAAGGAAGAATGCATTCGTTTCAAACGATTCTTTTACCCGGCGGTGCGTAACTTCTTCACTTCGTTTATTTCATAACCTAATGTCCTTATATTCAATCAATTGAGACTTTGTAGCCCCGCTTTGTGGTTTACTGCACCCCGCCTCCGCGCGGGCACCTCTTCTTCCGAGCGCCCTTACTTCGTCGCCTTTTGCGAGTCAAGCTACTTAATTTCAGAACTTGTTTTGGAATTCTGGGTCCCAGCATTTCAACACTTTTTTGTGGCGGGCCCTGCGGCCGTAAAGAAAGGAGCCAAAAGCACTCAAACTTTGCGAGAAAGGATTCCCCAATAGCTGAGATTGGTACTAGAATTCGCGAATCTAGAGAGCACCAACGATGTTGACCGGGAGGGAAAGGAGCAATTAAAGCCTTTCATCTCAATCAAATGACCGAAATGGAGACTCTATTCTTGTTGGCAAATGCAAATACGAATTCGAATCCACTGATTTCCATCCCCATGTTCTCTGAGCAATGACCTTTGTTTCCAACAAACAGTAATGGAGATTTGTTGCAAACTGTCTGCGAATCCCGGGCTTTTCTCGCTTGTTGCTTTCTTTCTTCGCATGCTTTCGCGCATTAAAAAAAAATGTCTTCTGGGGCGAACTCCCTATCTTGATCGAAGTCCTGAAAGGCTTGGTTATGGTAGTCCCTCGGTCTATAAGATGTAGGCTTATCAAGCTGAGGGAATTGCATAGTCAAGAGGAACTAAGTGCTGGTGATCGGAGCGTGGGGAACTCAGGCCGCTGGTAGTAGAGGCAATGCAATTGAACCAATTTCCTTACACTCTAGCTGAGGGAGAGACTTTCCCTTTACTTAGAGAGGGGCAGCAATACTACTATGCTCTTCGGTGCTCGTAGGTTGACTTCCCTTATGCACCCAGCCGCTTCACTAATGTGAATAGGTTATACAGAAGGGTGGGTTGGTTATATACTCTTATGCGCGTTCCTTCTTAGAACCTTTTGGTATGTATTGCCCCCGATCAGATCCACCAGACAAGAAACTCAATTCCGCACTGCTGCTGAGTCGTCGGACTTATCCACCAAGGGATTCGTGGAATTTCTGTGGATTGCGTTGGAGGAAATCTACCAAAGCTAGGCAGATAGATAGACTCCTTTCCCTCTGCTAAGGGGGAGCAAGAAACTAAATCAAATGATTGTTTTTTAATCAGCGCCCCCTTTTGGGTATGCAGGTACTAAGAGTCTTCTCACTACCAACCAGCAGACATCATCTGGCTGGGTCTTGCCGGTATCAACAACAAGAAAAAAAACAACCAAATGGAAACAGCAACTAACTATGGCTCTTGGCCCAGACAACGTCCTAGGCGTAGGGGAGATCGGAGCAACAGGGAACGCCTAGACGACGTTTTTATTCCCGGGCTGCAGTAAGTAGATCGAGAGGTCGTTCCGCCCCTTGTCCCCGAATATGGGTAATATGTTCTCAAAAAAAAAGTAGCTCCAATCTGACCTAGCTGGCGAGCGATCCCAGTTCGCGGCAGAGAACAAGACAGCAAGCGAGCGTACCTTTGTTCGCTTCTTCTCCACCAAGCACGGAAGTTTAAGGATAACTGTAGGTCGGTGGCTACCTAAGGAAACTCCGATTCGATCCGCCCCCCCGGCTGGGAGGCATCTACCTCATCCCGATCACAAGGAGAGGTTCACCATGATGGGGGTACTTCTTTTTTTTCCCTTCCGGAAAGAATGAAATACATAGGGGACCATCCTTTTGTTGCGGCATGCTCCTCATATTTACGGATTCGCAGGGGGCCTCAGGCCCTACTTAGTTTCGCAAGCCTTTGTCATTGTCAGTCAACTAAGTAGGGCGCCTTTTGAATTTAATCTTAAGTAGTCTCTCAGTGGTGCGAAGCGGCTTTGCGCCGGGGAGCGAAAGGTTTAGACCTTAGAAAGTCAGCGAACAGCGGTTCTTCTATGTAGGTATGGTGTTCCCCCCTTGACTCTCCTAACGTCGAGCTAAGTGACTTCGTAACCTTTTCTTTCGTAGCGTAGTAGAATGAAGGCTACGCACCGACGCTCTCTTATCTATTAGCCTAAGCGTCTTCGCTAACTCGCTCGCCTACTATACCCTACTATACAATACATTAGTAGGGTAGGCTAGGCTAACTCAGCCGCTTACTTCTAAAAAAGTAGGGCTAAGTAGCGCCTTTTCCTTTGTGAATAACCCATTCTCATTATCTTTCATAAGTCAAGTAGGCGAACCTATAGGTCCTTAGTAGGCGTTGACAAAGAAGAACAGCCGGTTAAAAGACAGCGAATCTTTTTCTAAAAAAAAAAAAGAATAGGCCAGCTTGACAAGCGACCCTTCCTCTGGATCTGAGGTGCGAAGAGAAACATCTCTTTTTTATGACTTCCACTTATCGATCCGAAAAGTGACCGACCAGGGCCCTATTGATGAATGAAAGAAAGGGTTTATGAGCCCTAGCCCTGTAAGCCCACACCTGTGTAGAGTAGATCGTTCAACACCTGCGGCACAAACCCATTTTTGACCTATTGGTCCTAGTATCATAGGCGACCGAACGGCCGCCCCCTAATTACTAGACCAACCTGCTATAATAATTCCATAAACACCTAGCGAAGATATGGCAAACAAATAAAGTAGCCCTATGTTCGAATCTGACAATACCATACCATAATCAAAAGGTACAACGGCCCGAGCAACCAGACTTAACATAAATGTAGTCACTGGAGCCATTCTAAAAAGGGAGAAATTAGCACTACTTGGTGAAATAGGTTCTTTTAGAATCAATTTCAAACCATCCGCTAGAGGTTGTAACAATCCGAACGCTCCCACTACATCAGGACCCTTTCGACGTTGCACAAAAGCCATTACTTTACGTTCAGCTAGCACTAAAAAGGCTACTCCTAGTAGAAGTGGTAGAATTATTCCAAGTATTTCGGCTGGAACAGCTATGTACGTTTTCGATTTTCTATTCACTCATGATCTGGCCTGGTCGACTCGATCATGATATTTCACTCATGATCTGGCCTGGTCGACCCAATCATGATATTGAAGGATGGGACCTTTTCTCGAAAAACTCCGGATCGAGTTGAAGGTGGTGCAACATCGAATCTTGTTACCTTACTTCGAATGGAATCTTAGCCCGCCTCACTTGCTTTCTGTACTGCATAAGGTTCTGAAAGAAAGTAAAGGGATTTCCTTCTAACTAGTGGCTGAGAGTAAGCAAGCTACCTTCATTCAACAGATTTGTGGTTGAGTCAATAAGGGTCGGGAATCTTTGCTCTTCTCTTTTGCATTTCCGCTGCCTGCGTTCTTCTTCGTGTCCGTCCGTATCGCAAAGCTGGTCGACGCCAGCTGTAATGGTTCATTTCGGGAGTTTGAACACCATCCCAAAAATACAACCCTGTCAAAGGTATCTAACCTTCCTTCTGAGTGGAAATCCAATCCCGTTTTGTCTTTTTTGCATAAAAACCAAGCTAATATAATATATATATATTTCTTTTAAACCCGTTCTTCCGACCCCTCCAAAAATGACCTTCTCCAGTGTTACCTAAACCAAGTAGGTCCCTGAGCGGATCCCACGTTAGCCCCAAAACGTTGGTCTCTAACTATAAAAGTAAATGCTTTATTTCCCCCGCGGGTATTTTGCCTGTATGGTGTTTGCCGGGTGGGACCCTCGATCCAGAAGGTATGCCACTATCTATACATGTCTGCCTCCCTTGAAAGCTCTTGGTGCTGCGACTATCACCGGTAAGTTGCGTCGGATCAACATGGGGATTAGAATCGACTGCAAAAGCAACTAAGTCAACGCCCATTTGCTCTGGCCCGGACGCTTGAATCTATTCCACCGCAAAGAACCGAATATACTACTGCAGGATCTTCCGCAGCTTCTGTTGTTATTGCTCCCACCTGTCACTACGCCACCTCAGCAGCTGGGACTGGAACTGCTTCCGCATTTGGTACTCCCCGGGCGAGTGTCTGGTTATCTCTCTGAATCAGGTTATTCACTGGGCTGTTAAGCCATCGGGGTTGATCGACCCAGGATTCATCCAAGACTCTAGATCTCGTTAATTCAAAGGGAGTTTCACTTACTCGACCGTTAGGGAGAGGGAGAGGGAGGGACTTGCTTACTTGTTAGAGTAAGGCTTTCCGTGAGGAAAGGTAAAGTATCTTTAAGGCATATATAGTTGGCTGGTTATTTGTCTTTCCCATCCCTGCAGCTACTGCAGGTGCCCAGAATTCATGGATTCTCTGTTAGAGGGAAGTCGAGGTGGAATTATTCTTTTGTGGGCTGGCTTAAAAGAAGCTCCCTATTGCAGTAGGAGTAGCTACTTCTTTCAAGGCTTTAATTTGAGCTCTTCAGATCCCGAATCTCCATAAATGGGTATGACTGGTTAAGGTGACCTGCTTTGTGCGGCAACCGCAAGTTAAGGTACTCTGGATTTGTTATAGCGCCACCATTTCACAATATACATTGTCCGGGAAAGCTAGTTTTGGGATTTCTGTTTTATCCTATCCTACTGACGCTCTTCTATGAAAGTGGAGGCTTTACTTTAACTGGTCTGTTAAAGTCTCCTTGCTACGGCCCTTTTTTATATTCGAGGGTTACTCGAATCTTTCGTTTTTGTACTCCCTTGAAGGTCCAATTAATTTTTAGTAATTGGAGGACGGTTAGTGTCTGTTCTGCATGACTCTGGAACGTTATAGCTAAGGAGCGGATTTCAGGGTACCTTGACTTGCCAAACGGTTTCCAGTATGCCTATACAGTAAGTCTTTACACACATGATAGTGGCAGCCAGGTTATCGACGATTCTACAATAGGCGGCCGCTGGAAAACCCGACTTAGCGAATCACTTCCAGGCTGGTATTTAATCTTTCTCGTGCCGGTGGCTCTTGTGTGCCTCATTTATGCTGGTGGCATACCGTACCGTGCTGAACACTCACAAAAGCCGTGGCCTTACGCTATGTCCCTAGAAGTACAATGGTTGGTCCCTCCGGAACTGGTAATCTCCGTTTGACTTGAAAGGCGCGCAGGTGCGCAGCAAGTATTCTTTCACAAGTTTGAAGCAAATCGTACCTCCTTAGCTACTTGTACTAAAAAACTAGGGCGCTATACGGAAGTTCGTGCCTGCCTATCCCGGCTACAATAACTATCGAACAGCGATCCATCTGAAGAATGGCGCCCGTATATCCGGTCTGTACTTTCCCCTATTAGAGAAGGGCGGGGTTTGGAACCCTCAAGCAAGACATGATCCACATAATAAGACATCATAGCGCCTAGAGATACAGGTACGGTTCATCGCGTTACTTATCCAAGCGTGTTGCCGGATAGTCGGATATGCCGTACTCTGATTTTTATGAGGTTAGGAACCATTTGCTGTTACCAGCATTGCTCATTATTAGGTAGCGCATTCCCGTTTATCGATTTTAAGGTTAGGGTGACACGTTGTCGCTTTCGCTTTAATCTTTAATAATGAATGATATGGGGAGCGCGCTTTACTAATATAATAGAAAGGGGCTTTCACCATCTATTTCTGCCCGAACTCTTTCTTTCAGAACCTCCTAGCGAACGGGGAAAGCTTATCCCTCACTCGCATTCGCCTAATCGAGCGGAACGGCGCTCATCCTACAACAGATCCCGCCTATAGTTATAGTGTCGAACACACATAAGTATAGGTTTTGTTGTCCTTACGACGGTTGTCAAAGACCGGATCTTTGCACTTCGCGACCCTATCCGAGTATGTGCTTAGTGCAACGCCTCATAGAACAATGAAGTAATGTATCTATACGCCCAAAAAGAAACTTGTTCATTTATGTTACCTGTTGTGGACCTTCAATGTTTCACCTTTCATAGATCTGGGAAAGGCGGTTTTGGTTTGGGAAGTGACGTTGAGGCTGGGCACGTGCGATAAGTAATAAAGAAAGCAAAGGGAAATCAGAGGGCCTGGAAAACAAACAGTAGAGTGACGCGAAGGACCTCTAGCAACTCTACTACCGCCCTTCCTACCAAAAAGCTAACCGAAATCACATAAGGTCTGGAAAGGGCTGTAAAGAATAGAATTCCTTCCTCCCTTTCTTCCCCTGTTCCGGAGATAGATATAGCCCTCTCGAAACCTAGCTGTTAGAGTTTCATTTTTTGGGGGGGTAATAATAAACTGAATCCCCGAATGGGTACTTGAACCCTTCTCCTGCAAGGTATAGAACAACTAAGGGTACTGGTCCTGCTCGCTTTGGTTTCATCTGTCCACATTCTTCCCTTCGGCTTGATTACGAACGAAGAAAGAGGCTTAAGGAGGGGCGCTAACCATGTGTTACAGGCCGCAGAAGTGAAATGCCATTATTATCAATGATTATTGAGTTGATCCCCCGTTCCTATCTTTCAAAGAAGAAAAAGTGTGACCCCGGCAATCTCTCGCACTTGAAAAATAGATGCCGTATAGCCGATGGAGAAATTCACTATGAAATTGAATAGTTGATTCATTCAATCAGGACCGCGAAATAATATCATAGTAGATTTTTTCATGCCCTTCCTTTAATGAAAAGCTGCTGATTGGTAATTAATGTGCGCTCCTGTGGCCCAACACATAGGCTTTTCCTTGTTCTACCGAGATGAACTAAAGAGCTCTAAAGCATTGGCTTACTTATTCGATTATTAACCGCAAAGCTTTCCACGAGGAGCCAAAAAAAGTCACACTAATTTCAGAATTAGGGGTATACGAAACCGTGTTTTACATGGCTGAGTGGAGGGTAACTCTGCTGACCCTACGGAGCCTCCAAAAAGGGACTGGAACCGCTCTACAGATATCTCTTTCGGAACGAGCCTTAACCGACGCTGCTGCTGCTACTGGTCTTGACACCAAAAATGCTGTCGATAGAGTTAAGTTAAAGCAAGCATGCCGGCCGTAGAAAGAGCGTAAAAGCACACTCCCCCCTTGCCTTGATAACAAACCCAACGCTAAAAAAAGACCTCCTACACGCACGGGAACCAGAACAAAAGAAGGAAGGAGATAGGATCCGCCTGCACGTCCGAAAGGAACCAAGACCAGAAGATGCGGCATCGATCAGCTCCTTGAGTTGCTTCCTTAGCTCTGATAGTTCAGGGGGGCGGCGCAAAGCCTCCGGTTCCAGCTCTATCTTATGGTCCACCGGCCTTCTCGGCGTAAGGGTCTTCGACACTCAGGCGTGACATCCTCAAAATCTCTTGTCGGGATCGTGGAACTATCGCTCGAGAAGTAAGTAAGCTGCTTCTTCTTTAGTCAATAGGATAATCGTTCTTATTAGGTCAGGGGCGGCCGGCCCGGGGGTTACCCGCGATTGGTAATGGCATAACCAGAAGAGGGGTAGAGGTGACAAGGTTACGCCCTGGGTAGCGCAGCGCATCTGTTTTGGGTACAGAGGCGACGAGGGGTGCTAACCCGGCCACCTAACCCAGCGGGTCAGGGGCGGGCCGGCCATAGGTTCGAATCCTGCCACCTTTCTTGTGGATCATCTTATGGTTACCGGATGATGGGAATAACAAAGCAGCAATTATGAAATGAGCACGAAATGTCAATATATGAATTGTTTCATTATTCGTTATTTCCGGGTCTTTTCATTGCATTCACTTACAACAAGAAACAACCACCTGCGTTTGGTGCAGCACCTGCATTTTGGTGCATTCTTCTTTCTTTCCTTGGTCTTTCGTTCCGTCATATTCCTAATAACTTATCCAATTACAACGTATTAACCGCTAATGCACCTTTCTTTTATCAAATCTCAGGGACATGGTCTAATCATGAGG